AAGTCTACCCCTCCGGGTAAAAAAAAACAAGACATTTCGAGTATTTTTCTCTTTAGTCTTAGCTATTATAAAGAGAGAGAATTTTTTATTTTTCGTTAAATTAAATTTCCAAATACAAAACTGTAAATGAAAGTCACTTTCTCACATCCATTTTCCGTTGGACTTTCGTAACCGAAATATTGGATGGGGCGGTAGAAAAATTTTTGGTACATGAAGCTGCGGTGTGATAGCTATACATTTATATAGAAATTTATCTTGTTCTAGAATCAAAGTCAAAGAAAGAAAGATAGTGAAACTCGCTCTTATCTTATGACTTGTAAGAGGGGTTTCTCTGTAGACGACGGAAAAAAATTATTATTACCATGGAAAATCCAGGAACAAGAGGATGAAATCGTAAATCTCGACAAATTTTTTCGAAGTCTAAAGAAATGAAATTGTCAACTATTTTACAAAGTACAAAAAGGGTGGTGTTCTAATTCAAATTTTTGTTCCATCAAATTTGAATATCAGAATAGCGGATATAGTTCTAATTAAATGGGCCAGGTCCACTTAGTTTTTCTTTTGTTGATTTCGAATCCTTGCAATGCATTTGATTGGTAAAAATAGGATCTTCAATGATTCAAGAGAAGAGTCAGCTTATGATTATTGATAATAATAAAAATTTACCGAAAAAGTGCTACACTTTAGAATTCGAAATACTATACTCTAACTCAGTATAATGATAACATATCATCCGCTAGTTTTTTGTATTACAAATACAAAAATATGCCTATTTGCTGAATAGATCTAGCCTTTTCCTTTAGAAAAAAAGAAAAGCCCCTTATCGGATTTGAACCGATGACTTACGCCTTACCATGGCGTTACTCTACCACTGAGTTAAAGGGGCTTGTTTTATTTAATTCCTGAATGAGTTGCTATATTTATGTATATAATAATAATAGACATTATATATAATCCATAAGTATGGACAGTAGACTCATACTGGCTAATCGCTGATTTTTGAATAATCAAATGTTGTAGAGTCAGTCTAGTATAAGAAAATAAATTGTTTGAATACTGGCTTCTTTTTTCTAGCTTTCTATCAAACCAAAATTCACTTAATTAATATTTTAATTAATATTAAATTTAATATTAAATATTAATAATACTTAATCTTAATTAATAACATACTATAACATACTAATAATAAATAAACTTAATTAATAATAACATAGATGTAGACTTAGGAATTCGATCTAAAACAAATTTCACGATATTTCATCGAATCGGAAGAGATTATATGTGTCCCTTTAAACTAAAGTCTTAGAGACAACTGTCACTAATTTCGTGCTACCGCTTACTATATTTCTATAATCTATCTTACTATATTTCTATTTCTATAATCTATAAAGATTATAATATCTAAATCTAATTAATATCTAATATATAAAATCTAATATATAAATATATAAAATCTATCTAATATTAATAAATTATAATACTAATATTAATAAACGATAAACGAACGATTCAGGAATTAAATAATGAACCAAAAATTAGATACAATTTTGAATATCCCTCGTCTTTATTCATATCATTCTATTGACAATTTTAAAAAACTGATCATACTATGATGATAGTATCATGGCAGTTGGACAAGTCGGCCCCCATCGTCTAGTGGTTTAGGACATCTCTCTTTCAAGGAGGAAGCGGGGATTCGAATTCCCCTGGGGGTAGGGTACTACGAAAGGAAGTTGATCATGGATTCCCAATAAGCCTAAAGTGGGTTCTTCCTGGGTCGATGCCCGAGCGGTCAATGGGGACGGACTGTAAATTCGTTGGCAATATGTCTACGCTGGTTCAAATCCAGCTCGGCCCAATAATACAAATAATAATATAATTGATCAATCTACCATGCGATGGTATAATCTCCCCTTGTCCTTAAGAATACCCAATACTCTACGAAGAGAAAAAAAGTTTCTGCTAGATCCCTTATTTCCCTGGGATTGTAGTTCAATTGGTTAGAGCACCGCCCTGTCAAGGCGGAAGCTGCGGGTTCGAGCCCCGCCAGTCCCGACGGATCGAATAGCCAATAAATACATGAATTTGTTTTTCCCTTTCTATGAACTTGTAAAAAGGTGTTGGGGTCCTACTTTCATTCCCAAAGAAAAAAGTCGGTATTTTTTTTTTAAGCCCTAACGAAAAAGCGAAAATGAAAATAGTGAATAAATAGTGAATAGAGGTTATAGAAAAAAAGGAAACATATTTAACAAGAAAATTATAATAATATAAAAAATTATAATAATATAATAAATAAAGAAATCTTGTATTGATTGGTTACGGAATCAAAATTTTGATTCGGTATGTATAAAAGAACTTCTCCTATGTTATACTATTCAAGTCGCGGCTACGAATTGATTTGATAGCTCAGATATTGTTATTCCTGATATTGATCCTATTCAACACCATCGAAAAATAAATTCAAATTAATTGAATTTTCAAACGAAAAATTTATCATCTCTAGGGGATTAAATCCCGAGTTATTGCGAAGAAAAAAACCGATGACATTATGGAAGTAAATATTCTTGCATTTATTGCTACTGCACTATTCATTCTAGTTCCGACCGCTTTTCTACTTATCATTTACGTAAAAACAGTCAGTCAAAATGATTAATTAAATTTTAAAATTAATTTGAATGAAACTTTCCTTCTGAGTTCTTATCAAAAATTGACGAAATTAAATGAAAATGAATAGGATTCAAATTAATTTCACGTCTTAACTTAAATCACAAATCACATAGGCAAATTAGACTCGGTGGTATTCTAAGAGATAGATAGTATAGTAGAAAGAAAGATTTATCTAGTTCTACAATACTATCTATCTGGTAGTCTACAAATTGAGTCTATAAAGTTGAAATCTAGACTAAATCTAAAGGATTAAGTTTCGATAGATTCCAATGTTATCGTCATAGATGTGTATATTAATTCCCTATATTCTAGATAATTGACAGACTGCCCAATTTGCTCCATCTAGTTGGGCCGATCAGAACTAATTTTAGCATTTGAATTTCCCCTCTTTTACTAATAAGAGAGAGGAAACCTCAATGATTTCGAACGCCCAAACAATGATATTAAAAAAGTTGATAAAGGCCAAATCTTCCTTCGAAAATTAGAAAGAAAGCAATTCCCAATATGTGACTCGCCCCCGTCTTATTCTTGTATAGTCTCTTATTAGATAACCACTATATTCTCTATATTCAAAATCATTGCTGATTGAAAGTGCGTCTACACTTACTTCGTTTTTAATCTTGGAATAGCAAAGAGAAAAAGAAATAAAAAAGTCCGATCTTCCTTAGTATCCAGCTATAAAAAAAGTAAGAGTATATTCCATTGATTGACATATCTCTTTGATTGAAAGAGTATGATTCATATCATCGATTACCCCATGGGAGTCCAATTAGGTGGACTAAATAGTTAAAGCCGATCTATAAAAACAAGTGATATGATTTGATTCTTCAACTCAATTAAGGGCATTTCTAGAGCCCACTTCGTCCCCACACTACGAGTGAAAGAGAAAATGTAAAGACTACCATTAAAGCAGCCCAAGCCAGACTGACTATATCCATGTGAATTATGTCCCCGATCTCTATAAATACAAAGGAATTATTCCATTATTCTTCACTAATAATAGTGGAATCGACGGTGAAGAGTCAAAGGGGATTCGGACCGAACACTATTGATAAACCAATATAATAAACGACTATAATTTTGAATTGGTAAAGATTAAACATAAGCAAAATACAAAATCTGTAAGTAACATTCGAGGGGAATGGGAACAGGTAGGAATAATAGTGCTTACTCTTTTTTTTTTGTTGATTCGCGTAACGTAAAACAAAAAAAAATAAATAAAAAGCGGAAGGGGCGAAATTTCTAAGAAAGAGAAAGCACTATCTATTTAAGACCTCGATGTCTCCATTTGATCTAATTATGTCTCCCTATACTAAGCTAAAGGGTTTGACTAGGTGTTGCCGAAAAGGAATTCGTTTGTTTTGTTACTTTATGGCTGTTTTTCTATACCTATATCTATATTCTATATAAAAATTCTATATATATAAAAGTAGTAAATTATCCATCCAATCTAATAGGGATGCAAAAAAATAAAAATAGAAGGAAATTGGCAAGTCTTGATAGCCCCTATGCCAGTAGATTAGAATATTTCCCCGAAGCCCAGATCCGAACGAGGATTCATTTTTGTTTTAGAAAAACCTTACGACCACATGCTTAGAATCAAAGAAAGTATCACCAGTTTGGTTCCTTTTCTTCTACCAGGGAATAATTTTGCGAGTTATATCAGAAGAAAAGAAGAACTTGTTTTTAGCTTTTTGTTGATTAGGCGACACCCGGATTTGAACTGGGGAAAAAGGATTTGCAGTCCCCCGCCTTACCACTCGGCCATGCCGCCAAAATGATCCAAACGAGATGAAAGTAATCCCTAATCTGGGAATTCTTATTTTCATTTTACCCCCGTTTTCCTTAATCCTAAACTTATTTGATTTGATCCACCCTTCTTTTGATTGTATCTGAAAATACACAATGATAAACAAATTTACCACTTTTTTTTATAGTGAAAAATCCAATGGGCATTTTCGATTGACAAAGTGGAACCATTAACTATGGATTATTTACTTCGAATTCATGCCCTTTTCTGGTATTGTAATCGACAATTGTGTTTTCCTTCTGATATAAGATATAAGAAAATACAAATCGAGACAGAACTCATCAGTATTTATCAAAAATTCCTTCTCAATTTCAATTATAACAAAGTATATGAGTATATGTAAACCCCAGAACCTAAATTGTTACGCGGATAGCTAATATTGAGCTATGTTGTCAATAGAATAGGGAATTAGCATAAAATTAGGCCACTTAACTTAAATTTTATATAAAAAAAAAAATTATCTCTTTTCTTTGCGAATCGGTTTTTTGAACAACGAAATTCCTACCATAAAGTAAGTGAAGTA